AGGCGCGGGGATCAGTTGGATCTTTGATTGAGTAATATTTCTTTTTTGATTGACCTCCTCTCTGGTCTGGAGGAGGTCAAATTGGAGTTGCAATTCTACTTTGTTTTTTTTTTTTAAGTTATTTTACTCTGTTTCGACATAAGATATATGGAATCACGCTCTGTAGGATTTGAACCTACGACATCGGGTTTTGGAGACCCGCGTTCTACCAAACTGAACTAAGAGCGCTTTCAAAACAAAAAGAAAATCCTTTTCTACTCCTAAAGTGTCTCACGTCCGTATAAGTATCCACAAATTCAAGTTATACCCACTTTAATCGATCTCCCCGCTACTGCCCATAAAGAAGAGAGAATTAATAGGTAGGGATGACAGGATTTGAACCTGTGACATTTTGTACCCAAAACAAACGCGCTACCAAGCTGCGCTACATCCCTTTTCCAAATTGTTGTACAATGCCATTGTACACAATTCCTTTCTTGTTTTCCACATCGTAATTTTCTTGTATTTCTCTATTTATATAGAACTTTCTTGTCATTTCTTGTTTTTATTCTCATATAATCCAGGAAGGGTATACATCTAAAATCCAGTCGAATTTCACCCATAAAAGAAAGATTCCTATTCCTTAGTAATGTATAGGAAGAAGGGGTCGTTTTTTTTTTAGGGATAGGAAAATCTCCTCTATATGGTTCATTCTATATATTCTATATATATATATATAGAATATTGATTTTGTTTTTTAATTAGGAATTTCGCCTAACCAAAAGAAATACAAAGGATCTTGGGCAAGAGTATCTGATCATATATGTATTCCAATACGGAAGGAGGATTTTCAATGCGGGATATAAAAACATATCTCTCTGTAGCACCCGTGCTAAGTACTCTATGGTTTGGTGCTTTAGCAGGTTTATTGATAGAAATCAATCGTTTATTCCCAGATGCTTTGTCATTCCCTTTTTTTTCATTCTAGTTATTCCTATGCGAGAGATAGAATTCTTCGTGACATGACGAAAATTTTCCCTTTTTGAATTCTTTTTTAGCATATGAAGAAAAAAGAAAGAAAAGATGGATAAGGATTGTATTCTTTAATTATTTCTCTATGTTTTATTACTTAATTTACTAATTTTTTTATTCTATTGGATTGGATTCGTTAGAGAATTCGAAGAATTACAACAAAATCTTTAGAAATTGCATTTTTAGTTAGGAACTTCTATAGACTTTATTCTTCTTCTTTGGATCCAAAATAGAAGAATAAAAGAATAGGTATAAGAATTAAGTTAAGTCGATCCAAAAAGGAAAGGAGGTTCATGGCCAAGGGCAAAGATGTTAGAATCCGAGTTATTTTGGAATGTATTAGTTGTGTTCGAAAGGGTACCAATAAAGAATCGACGGGGATTTCTAGATATAGTACTCAAAAGAATCGCCACAATACACCCGGACAATTAGAATTAAGAAAATTTTGTCGTTATTGTCGCAAGCATACGACTCATAATGAAATAAAGAAATAGGAGTATCGCGTGTTCGTTTTTTCCAAAGAACAGAAAGAGTAAGAACTTCTTATTAAATATATAGAACATAGATAGAATACAAAAAAAAATCAACTCATCTGATTTTAGGTAGATATTTTTTCATATGTATAGAGGTTTTTTTATTTTATTTCTTTTTTTTTTTTTATTTATATAGTATATGAATCAATAATATATGGGCCAAAGAAAGACTACTTTTTCTGGATCCAAAATTAATAAAATAAAGAAATCCATTTTTTTTTTTCAATTTTTTAAATAACGAATAAATCATGTATATATCTAAACAACCTTTTCATAAATCTAAGCAACCCTTTCGTAAATCCAAACAAACTTTTCATAAATCAAAGCAAACTTTTCGTAAATTCAAACAACCTTTTCGTAAATCCAAACAACCTTTTCGTAGGCGTTCTCGAATAGGCCCGGGGGATCGAATTGATTATAGAAACATGAGTTTAATTAATCGATTTATTAGTGAACAAGGAAAAATATTATCCAGACGAATAAATAAATTAACCTTGAAACAACAACGATTAATTACTCTTGCTATAAAACAGGCTCGTATTTTATCTTTCTTACCGTTTCGTAACTATGAGAATGAGAAGCAATTTCAAACCCAGTCAATTTCAATAATTACTGGTCCTAGACACAGAAAAAATAGACATATTCCTCAATTAACACAAAAGTTCAATTCCAATCGAAACTTAAGAAACTCCAACCAGAATTTAAGAAACAACAATCGAAACTTAAGTTCCGATTGTTGATGTTTTATTCGAAAGGGTCAGACTCATATATAAAGAAAGTAATCCAGTTTTGATTCTTGTGTTTGTTATAAGAAAGAAAAAAAAGAAATAGTTTTTTGATTTATTGCAACATGCTCGTTGATTCCTACCACTTAATCTTAATTTATTGTATCTTCCCGGAGTTCCCTCTCCGGGAATTCGGGTTTAATTATTCCTGTATATTACTTTTTATCCTTTAATTGATGGTCTTTATTTTATTGGAAATCGTGTAAAGATTATTTGGATTTGATACAGCTACTTGTGCAAGCATTTTACGATTAAGAATTAATTCCTTTTTGTACAGATTGTGTATTAATTTACTATAACTATCGAATACGTTATATACCCGTGTTGCTGCGTTTATCCGAGTGATCCACAACCGACGAAAATCCCTCTTTTGCCTGCCTCTATCTCGATGAGAAGAAACAAAAGCTCTTCTTACTTGTTGAGTAATCATTCGATTAAGTCTTAAATGAGCCCCTCTAAAGTTTGAGGCAAATGAACGCATTTTTGTTCGTCGTTTCCGAGCTATATATCCTCGCGGAACTCTGGTCATTGAATCAAATTAACCTTAATGAATAACTAATGATTTTTCTTCTTTTAATCCTCTTTTTTCCATTAATAACAAAACAGATTATTCCGATATATAAAATATTAATTCCAATGGCTTTTGCTACTATAACCTTCCCAACCACGATTTTTTATTCTATTCTCTTCATTCGCATAGAAATAACAAATTCTAACGATACTAAAAAAACTGTGGGTTCCATCGTTTCTACGGTTCCCTTTTAAACGGTGAGGCCCTTTCTATACACCGGAGCCCTTTCTTTCATTTCATCAAAAGGTATTGTGAACTTGTATAGTTCACATTCTTTGGCTCTACCCATCCATTATAGAGTAAATAGCTCTTTTCACAATAAGAGTTATTCATACAGTGACGGTATTTAGTTATGAAAGTTGGCTAAGTAGCTGACCCTTTAGTCCGTTCTTTTAAGATAAAGGAGCATAAGCCTTTTTCTTTTTATTACTATTTCCTCCGCTTAATGGATAACCATTTGCTACCAATGGGGAAATTGCTTCTTCCAATTCAAATCTAGATGATTGGATTTGCACCAAAGGAAACCATAAATTCCATATACCATAGAAATCTAGGATAGAGAATGAATAGGATAGAGCTTCTCTATCCTATTCATTGGTAACGATCATGGATACTTCAAAAATTTTATTCTTTGTTTGAACTCATGATCTGAACGAGTCGCACATACACCCTAGCACATGTTCCTCGACGCTGAGGACATCCCTTAAGCGCGGCCGATTTTCTAGCATTTCGTATTGGCTGTCTTGCATTTCTAATAAGTTGTTTAACCGTTGGCATGTCGTATGTATATAGAAAAAATGGATTGGTTTAGATCGATCTTAACCTGATGATTCATCATCATGAAGTATTTCTATTTTCTATAAAATAGCATAAAACCCGAATTTAGGTTTGTAATAAATTTACAAGAAATCCAGCCACTACCAATCCTTAAACATTTCTGGAAACCACACTGGATCAGTATCGCAGTGCTCTTCAATCATTTCATCCCCTACAATATCGACAAGTCCATAAGCTTTGGCTTCGTCTGCTGACATAAAAACATCCCTTTCCATGTCTTCGGATACAACCCAAAAGGGCTTGCCTGTTCTTAGTGCATAAACCCTTGTGATCATTTCGCGAACTTTGTGTAACTCTTCCACTTCTAGTAAAAATTCCGGTGTCCTTGCCTGATAATAAGTACTAGCAGGTTGGTGAAGCATAATCCTAGCGTGAGGGAATGCTATACGCTTGGTGGGTTCTCCTCCAAGCAGAATGAAAGAGGCCATTGACGCGGCTATTCCGAGGCATATTGTATATATATCAGGTGTCACCGTTTGCATCGTATCAAAAATCGCCATTCCTGAGATTAGCCACCCGCCAGGGGAGTTTATAAACAAAAAAATATCGCTAATTCCATCTTCTATACTGAGATATACCATCAGACCCGTAATATGATTCGTGATCTCGCAACGAATCTCTTGACCTAAAAAAAGTGTCCTTTCTCGATACATAACATTGTATAAGTCAACCCAAGTCGCTTCTTCATCTCCGGGAATCCGGTAAGGTACTTTTGGAACACCAATGGGCATATTAGATTAATATTATTAAATTTAAGTAAGAAAACTACACTTTAATATGGAAACATAAGAATGGAAGAGAAAGAAAGAATCCGCAGTTTATTATCTTCATTTTTTTCTTATTCTATAAGAATACTATAGATTCTATTAATACATAGATTGAAATAATACATAGATTGAAAGATTATACATAGATTGAAAGATTATACATAGATTGAAAGATTATACATATAAGGAAGGTAAGACAGATTGAATAAAGAAAAAAGGAATCCGTGATTTGAATGATAAACAAAGAGGGATTAAGGATCTATTCTTCGTTTTTCCAAATAGCCTAAGTTACCCATTGCATATTGGCACTTATCGAGTATAGAATAGATCTGCTTCTCTTTCTTCTTACAAACGGAATTGGCTTGTTATTTTTAATGGAATGAAATAAATATTCACGCTTTCTGACATAGAATCCCCTAGAAGGGTTAGGTATATAGGATATGTATGGATAGTCTTTTCCAATGCGATAAAATAAAGCGACATCGTGTCTATTTTTCTTTGCTAAAGGGGTATTTCCATGGGTTTGCCTTGGTATCGTGTTCATACTGTCGTATTGAATGATCCGGGTCGATTGCTTTCGGTGCATATAATGCACACAGCTCTAGTTTCTGGTTGGGCTGGCTCGATGGCTTTATACGAATTAGCGGTTTTTGATCCCTCTGATCCTGTTCTGGATCCAATGTGGAGACAAGGTATGTTCGTCATCCCCTTCATGACTCGTTTAGGAATAACCAATTCGTGGGGTGGTTGGAGTATTTCAGGAGGAACTGTAACAAATCCGGGTATTTGGAGTTATGAAGGTGTGGCAGGTGCCCATATTGTGTTTTCTGGCTTGTGTTTCTTAGCAGCTATCTGGCATTGGGTATATTGGGACCTAGAAATATTCTGTGATGAGCGGACGGGAAAACCTTCTTTGGATTTGCCCAAGATCTTTGGAATTCATTTATTTCTTGCAGGGGTGGCTTGTTTTGGCTTTGGTGCATTTCATGTAACGGGTTTATATGGCCCTGGGATATGGGTATCCGATCCTTACGGACTAACCGGAAAAGTACAAGCTGTAAATCCTGCGTGGGGTGCAGAAGGTTTTGATCCCTTCGTTCCGGGAGGAATAGCTTCGCATCATATTGCTGCGGGTACATTGGGCATATTAGCGGGCCTATTCCATCTTAGTGTCCGTCCGCCTCAACGTCTATACAAAGGATTACGTATGGGCAATATCGAAACTGTACTTTCCAGTAGTATCGCTGCTGTTTTTTTTGCTGCTTTCGTAGTTGCCGGAACTATGTGGTATGGATCGGCAACTACCCCAATCGAATTATTTGGGCCTACTCGTTATCAGTGGGATCAGGGATACTTTCAGCAAGAAATATATCGAAGAGTTAGCGATGGGTTAGCCGAAAATCTTAGTTTATCAGAAGCTTGGTCTAAAATTCCCGAAAAATTAGCCTTTTATGATTATATTGGTAATAATCCGGCAAAGGGGGGATTATTCAGAGCAGGCTCAATGGACAATGGGGATGGAATAGCTGTTGGATGGTTAGGACATCCCGTCTTTAGAGATAAACAAGGACGCGAGCTTTTTGTACGTCGTATGCCTACTTTTTTTGAAACATTTCCGGTAGTTTTGGTAGATGAGGAGGGAATTGTGAGAGCGGACGTTCCTTTTAGAAGAGCAGAATCCAAATATAGTGTTGAACAAGTAGGCGTAACGGTGGAGTTCTATGGTGGCGAACTTAATGGAGTAAGTTATTCTGATCCTGCTACTGTAAAAAAATATGCGCGACGTGCTCAATTAGGGGAAATTTTTGAATTAGATCGAGCTACTTTGAAATCAGATGGTGTTTTTCGCAGCAGTCCAAGGGGTTGGTTCACTTTTGGTCATGCTACCTTTGCTTTGCTCTTCTTTTTCGGACACATTTGGCATGGCGCTCGAACCTTGTTCCGAGATGTTTTTGCTGGTATTGATCCAGACTTGGATGCTCAAGTGGAATTTGGAACATTCCAAAAAGTTGGAGATCCAACTACAAGGAAACAGGCAGCTTGATACCACATTGCTATGTTATCTTTCACCTCTCTTTTTTGATTTGACATGAGAAACATCTCCTGTCCTTTCTTTGACTCTTTTTCTTTTTTTATATGGGGAATGATCCCAAATGCTAAGTGAATAGGTGTGGAAGTTATAATTGTAAATAAACCAGGATCGAATCTATGGAAGCATTGGTTTATACGTTCCTTTTAGTTTCGACTTTAGGGATAATTTTTTTCGCTATCTTTTTCCGAGAACCACCTAAGGTTCCGACTAAAAAATGAAATAATTTAATTGAAGGAAATAAATAATTTCATTGCAGTAAGAAGTCCCCCAGAGGGGAGACTTCTTACTTCAATTAGTCCCCATGTTCTTCGAATGGATCTCTTAATTGTTGAGAGGGTTGCCCAAACGCGGTATATAAGGCATACCCAGTAAAGCTTACAAGTAAACCAGATATGGAGATGGCGACTAAAGTTGCTGTTTCCATTTTTATAGAATTTCAAGATTACAATGGATCTATGAAAAGATCGTGTATTTACAACTACAACGGAATAGTATACAAAGTCAACACCAATGATTAAATAGAATTTATGCCTACACAAACCGTTGAAGATAGTTCTAGACCTAAGCCAAAACGGACTGGCGCGGGTAGTTTATTGAAACCCTTGAATTCGGAATATGGGAAAGTAGCTCCGGGTTGGGGGACTACTCCTTTTATGGGGGTCGCAATGGCTTTATTCGCGATATTCCTATCTATCATTTTAGAAATTTATAATTCTTCTGTTTTACTGGACGGAATTTTAACGAATTAGGTTTCTACTAACTAAAACTATGACTTCGTAATTTTTCCATCCAAAAAAAGCCTTTCTACTTTAAGCTCCACATTTCTAGACATTCTGGTAGCTCGACCGTGGATTTTTTTGTTTCGGTATCTCTGGAATATGAGTGTGTGACTTGTTAGAATTGATCCTATTGATAATACATAGAAAGGGCCTGTTATCTCTATCAAGATGATTGTAATTCGTCGGATATTATTTATTCTAGTATCCGGAACACGAAATACATAGAGTAGATCAAGAAAAAAAGGAACTATGATTTATACTCACTATTTAGACCTCGCAACCAGACTGAAAAAAAAAAAATTCAAGTAGTTCTAAAAAAAAAAGAACTTTTCTTCCTTCCAATTTTGTTTGCCCAAAAGACAACTTTTTTCTCTTTCAATAAATGATCATCAAGCGGTTCTTATTCGAAGAACCCTTGCCTTTTGTTTAGCTTGAGACTCAATCATCGTGGCTCTAGTATGAATCTAAGGTTTTAATTGAACTGATTCATAGGATCGCAACAAGATAATTTCTATCAGAAAACCGCTATAAATTTTGATTTCATTATTTTACTAGTAAAATAAAAAATGAAATCAAAATAAAATAAATAAAAAATAGGGAAGAGAAAAGACAAGTCAAGAGGCCTCTAATGATTAACATAAGGGAAAGAAAAACAGATGAGCCAACTTGAGATTTTTTGGTATTATCATCACAAAAAAGAAATTCTGGATTTTTCTTATTTCATATCTTCAAGGCAAATCGATCCAATACCGTGGCTGATGAAGTTTTGAACCTTTTTTTTTTCTAATATCCGTTGAAAATTTGTGTGTTTCTGCTTGAGCCGTACGAGATGAAATTTTCATATACGGTTCTCGGAGGGGGAGTCGGGCTAGTTACCTATCTCAATAAAGTATATGATTGGTTTGAGGAACGTCTTGAGATTCAGGCAATTGCGGATGATATAACTAGTAAATATGTTCCTCCTCATGTCAACATATTTTATTGTTTAGGGGGAATTACACTTACTTGTTTTCTAGTACAAGTCGCTACCGGTTTTGCTATGACTTTTTACTACCGACCAACCGTTACAGAGGCTTTTTCCTCCGTTCAATATATAATGACGGAGGCCAATTTTGGTTGGTTAATCCGATCAGTTCATCGATGGTCAGCAAGTATGATGGTTCTAATGATGATCCTGCACGTATTTCGTGTGTATCTCACAGGTGGGTTTAAAAAACCCCGTGAATTAACTTGGGTCACAGGTGTGGTTTTGGCTGTATTGACTGCATCATTTGGTGTAACTGGTTATTCTTTGCCTTGGGATCAAATTGGTTATTGGGCAGTCAAAATTGTGACAGGTGTACCTGAAGCGATTCCGGTAATAGGATCCCCTTTAGTGGAATTATTACGTGGAAGTGCTAGTGTGGGCCAATCCACTTTGACTCGTTTTTATAGTTTACATACCTTTGTACTGCCTCTGCTTACCGCCGTATTTATGTTAATGCACTTTCCAATGATACGTAAGCAAGGTATTTCGGGTCCTTTATAGGGAAGGCATATCATAGAGAATTAGAATTCTCATATATCATATCGGGTAGGTTGTGGTATTTCATTGCTACAAACATGGGTTATTATAAAATAAGACATGTCATTTGGATACTTCTCTTCAACTTCGAAGTATTTTGATACAAATAGTTGAAGTTAATTTTACGAAAAAAAAATAAGGCGGATTATGGGAGTGTGTGACTTGAATTATTGATTTGGCCATGCAGATACAGAATAGGATCTGCCACATTTGAATTCACGACCAAAGGTGTCTCCGCATCCAATCAAGACGTAAGTCCCCTATCTAGGAAGGATAGGCTGGTTCACTCGAGGAGAATATTTTCTATGATCATACCCCAACCATGTTATCCATGAACAGGCTCCGTAAGATCCCATAGAGTATAAATGGAGTAAGTCATGTGATATGATCCAATTCTATATTTATTACACTTACTTTTTATTATAGTATGGAAATGCATTCATTTTCTTTGCATCGATTTCGATCCGCAATACTATCGGAGTAAAAGAAGGGATCTAAGGAAGAACATAGGCTAAACTTTTTGATTTTTTATTAGTAACAAGTAAATACTTTGTTTGGACGTAAGAAACTTGCGATATTGAGGGGATAAACACCAACTAATCAAGAGACAATCCACAAAGCAATTGATCATGATCAAATTTGTAAGCCCACTTGGATATTGAGCATTTACGCATAAGAATAGGATAGTAGTTATAGGCGCAACTTCGGAAAAGATAATCTGATAAAGCTTTTCTTACCTTGAGTCATTGAGTCATTATATACCCTATTCTATTGTGGATCCTCCACGGTCTTATTTTTTTCATTCTTGCTCGAGCCGGATGATGAAAAATTCTCATGTCCGGTTCCTTTGGGGGATGGATCCTAAAGAATTCACCTATCCCAATAACAAAGAAACCTGACTTAAATGATCCTGTATTAAGAGCAAAATTAGCTAAAGGGATGGGACATAATTATTACGGAGAACCCGCGTGGCCCAACGATCTTTTATACATTTTTCCAGTAGTAATTCTAGGTACTATTGCGTGTAATGTAGGTTTAGCAGTTCTCGAGCCGTCAATGATTGGTGAACCGGCGGATCCGTTTGCAACTCCTTTGGAAATATTACCCGAGTGGTACTTCTTTCCCGTATTTCAAATACTCCGTACAGTACCCAATAAGTTATTGGGTGTTCTCTTAATGGTTTCTGTGCCAACGGGCTTATTGACAGTACCCTTTCTAGAGAATGTCAATAAATTCCAAAATCCATTTCGTCGCCCAGTAGCTACGACCGTTTTTTTAATCGGTACTGCAGTAGCTCTTTGGTTAGGTATTGGAGCAACATTACCCATTGATAAATCCTTAACTTTAGGTCTTTTTTAGGGATTTTTCGAGTTGATTCATTCAACCGCGAAGTCCCCCGCATGGGTATCTAGGAAATAGTTACTTCCAAGTGAATCTTCCCTAGATACCCAAAATCTATTTTATTATGATCCATTTCGCGAAAATATAGATTGTGCCAAAGATGCAAAATTTCTTTCTTTTTTCTTTTTATTCTAACTCAAAAAAGAAAAAGAGGAAAAAATTGCAATGGATTTAAAGCGAGAACTTGTTCTTAGGTAAATCAATTGGGAGATGCTTCTCTAGAGTGTCCCATATCAGTTTTCCATCTTCCATACGAAAACTGTCAATTCGCATAAGATCTTCTTCAGTCTTACTCAAAAGGTCCAATAGTGTATGTATATTGGACCTTTTGAGACAATTATACGTTCTAGAAGGCAATTCTAATTGATCAATAAAAATACAATTCAATGGAATTCCTTTTTTGTTTTTCTTTAGATTAGTGAATCTTTTTTGAAAGGTTAAAAGGGGTGGAGTAAACCGGTTTTTATTTTCTTCGAAACTAGTGCCCTCTTCCTCCGCGTGTAGAAAAGGAAGAAATAAATTAATCAAATTACGAGAAGCCTCATAAAGCGCTTCTTTAGGAGTTAAACTGCCATTCGTCCATATTTCTAGAAAAAGTATCTCGTGTTTTTCATTTCCATTCCCACAAGAAAAAATACTATAATTCACATTTCGAACAGGCATGGATACAGCATCTATAGGATAACTTCCATCTTGAGAGTTCTTTCTGAGTTCCGTATGATATCCGCGATCTCTCTTGATCTGTAACTCAATACAGAAATCAATGGGCTCTCTCAAGTTAGCTATAGGTTGTGTCGTATCAACGATTTCTACGGAAGGTGGTAAGATTATATCTTGAGCGGTTATGTATCTAGGACCTTTGACGCAAATTGATGCGTCTCTAACTCCATAGAGATTACTTCTCAATACAATTTCTTTCAAATTTAGTAAAATTTCTTGTATGGATTCTTCAATACCTACTATTGTAGAATATTCGTGTGGCACGTTCCAAAATTTGGCGCGTGTGATACATGTTCCTTCTATTTCGCCAAGTAAAGCTCTTCGCAAGGCAATACCGACAGTATCCGCTTGACCTTTTCTAAGCGGGGACAGAATGAAACGACCATAATAAAGACGCTTACTATCTACTCTTGATTCAACACACTTCCACTCTAGTGTTTGGGTGGATCCTGTTACCTCCTCTCGAACCATAACAGACTAGTATTATTATTTGATCATTAAATCGTTTATTTCTCTTGAAAGCGGTTTAATTTTTTTACAGACGTCTTTTTTTAGGAGGTCGACATCCATTATGCGGCATAGGTGTTACATCGCGTATACAACTTAACCGTACACCACTTTTAGCAATGGCTCGTAATGCGGCATCTCTTCCGCTACCAGCACCTTTTACCATAACTTCTGCTCGTTGCAAACCCACTGTACGAATAGCATCTACTGCTGTTCTTTGACCAGCGTAGGGTGATGCTTTTCTTGAGCTTTTGAATCCACAAGTACCTGCGGAGGACCAGAAAACCACCCGACCTTGTGGGTCTGTAACGGTTATAATGGTATTGTTGAAACTGGCTTGAACATGAATAACCCCTTTTGTTATTCTACGTGCACTCTTCCGTAAACTAAAACGGGCATTCCTACGCAAACCAATACGCACTTTCTTACGTGAACCTATTTTTGGTATAGCTTTTGTCATATTTTATTATCTCATAAATATGAGTTAGAAATAACAAAAAGAAAAAAAGATACAAAGATATCCGTTTCAGGGTAAAATATATCTTTCCATTTTTTATTTGGAATTTAGACATTTCCGTGGGTACTTTTATTTTTTATATTTTTTACTTTTTAGCAAGAAAAGTTAGCAAGAAAAGCTCCTTTTTCGAAAGATTACCCCTGTCTTTGTTTATGCTTCGGATTGGAACAAATGACTCTAATTCGCCCACGCCTGCGAATCAGTCGACATTTTGTACAAATTTTACGAACAGAAGCTCTTATTTTCATATATGGGTATTCCTTTCTTAAACTATGAATCTATTATTTTGGAAAAAATAAGTCTCTTCACTTTAATTTTGAAACTTGGAAGTTATTACCCTGGAAAAACTTAATCCTTTGAATCTTTGGTATCCTTCAAATCTTCATTATCCTTCGAGTCTTCGGTACGCTTCGAATCCTTATGGGGAAGTCTATAAATTATACGCCCCTTGCTGGAATCATAACGACTTACTTCAATTTTTACCCTATCCCCCATCAGTATTCGTATAGAGCTAGACCGGATCTTTCCTGAAATATAGCCCAGGATGATGGTGTCATTCTCTAGGCGAACGCGGAACATTCCGTTGGGTAGGGCTTCTGTAACTAAACCTTCGAAAGTTACTTTTGCTTCTCTCGGTTTTTTTTTTTCTGTCATATTTTTTTCTCCTATTTTTCTATTTTTATTTTCAAAATAGGAAGTTCGAGATAGAATTCGGGTACTATGGGTGGGGCCATTACCATATATAACATATGACTTCTCCCCCAATTCTGTTTAGTCGAGCTTCTCGATCTGTCATTATACCTCGAGAAGTAGAAAGAATAGCAATTCCCATTCCGCCCAAAACCTTAGGAATTCCTTGATAGTTGGCATAAATTCGTAAGCCGGGTCGGCTGATACGCTTTAAAAAGGTTCTAGTTCTATATATTCCTTTTCTAATCTTTCTCTTTTGATGTCGCAAAGTTGAAACCAAGAAATATCTGTTACTTTCCTCATGTTTCCGAACACTTTCAATAAAACCCTCTCGTAGAAGTATTTTAACAATGTTTTCGTTAATATTTGTGGATACGACTCGAACAGTTCCTTTTTTATTCATATCTGCGTTTCTTATAGAGGTTAGTAAATCAGCAATAGTGTCCTTGCCCATAAGACTCTAATTCTAGGTTCCTCCTAATTTTTCTATAATCAACATGTTTTCCTTTTTCTTTAAACTTTGGATTTTAAAGCATATACGTGAGACACAATCTACTAATTTTTTCTTTGATCTATATCTCGTCTACTAGTATTTATAATACTTCAGGAGCTAATGAAACTATTTTAGTAAAATTCAATTCTCTCAATTCTTCGGCAATCGCGCCAAAAACTCGAGTTCCTTTTGGATTTCCTTTTTGATCAATGATAACTGCTGCATTGTCATCATAGCGTATTATTATACCGTCTTCGCATTTGAATTCTTTACATGTACGTACAATTACAGCTCGAATTACTTCGGATCTTTCTAGGGGCATTTGTGGCACTGCGTCTTTGATTACAGCAACAATAACATCACCAATACGAGCATATCGCTGATTACCAGCGGCTCCTATGACTCGAATACACATCAATTTTCGAGCTCCACTATTATCCGCTACATTTAAAAGGGTCTGAGGTTGAATCATATTATTTTGATTTCCATTTGTTATTTCAATGCAAAAGGATGAGAGAAATATTGTCTCTTCAGAAAGAAAAACTAGGGGTTTTTTATCTTCAATACTCCTTTTTGGGGTTCTATATCTCTAATCGAAGAAATTGACTTCGTATGGGCATTTTACTGGCAGCTATGGAGATAGCTGCTCTAGCTACAGTTTCGGATACTCCGCTCATTTCATAAAGTATTCGACCTGGTTTAACAATGGCTACCCAATATTCGGGGGATCCCTTTCCCGAGCCCATACGTGTTTCTGTGGGTCTTATTGTAACCGGTTTGTCGGGAAATATACGCACCCATATTTTTCCACCACGACGTGCATATCGTGTCATTGCTCTTCGTCCTGCTTCTATCTGTCTCGCGGTGATCCAAGCGGGTTCAAGTACTTGAAGAGCATATCTACCAAAACAAATACGATTGCCTCGGCAGGATTTTCCCTTCATTCTTCCTCTATGTTGTTTACGAAATCTAGTTCTTTTGGGGTTATAGTCGATGGTTCTTTCTTAGTTCCATCTCTACTGCAAAACTGGACATGAGAGTTTCTTCTCATCCAGCTCCTCGCGAATGAAATGAAAAAGCGTGCGAATTTCTCTAATTCCATAATATTCCAAAATATTATGGATAGATACACATCAATATATAATAGAAAAAGTTAGGTTTTTTTTATTTTTACTTTCTTAAAATAGAAAAATATATAGTCAAGAAAGAAGATCTAGAATCTATCCAAATTCCATATTTTTCTAAAATGTAAGCCTTCTTTTTTTTTTATCTCCTTATTTTTATTCTTATTGAATTGTGGTAAAGTATTCTAATCCAATAAGGATTTCGCGGGCGAATATTTACTCTTTCCTGTCTTATTTGTTAATTTAGAACCGTATCAAATAAAGTAAAGAAATTTTTTTGGTTTGTTCCGCCATCCCACCCAATGAAGTGTTAGGATTCTTTTCAATAAAATCCTATGCAGTCATAGGTTTTGTCGTTCCCACAGCTTCTCCTTTAATGGCTAGGTTTGAATCCTGCAATGGAGCTTCAAAAAAATTTCTTTCCGAGTCAATTTTCTCAGTTTTATTAACCCGGGCTGCTCTTTTTTATTGTGTTAAATTTTTATTTGTTGTTTCAAAAGTTACGATTTCGAATTCTCTCTCTTTTTTTTTTATTATATTGATGCTTTATCACATTGCCTTTTTTTATGATGTAATTCATAGACCATACACATTGGAATCCTATATCTTTCTTATTCTTCTTCTTTCTATCTATCATCCCTCCTTTTATCCACATCCCTTTAGTTTTGCTTCACAGCCTAGAATCGGGTTTCTTTTGTAGAGAAAAAAATGCAGTTGCTACAACTATATGATAGATCTACTCTTTTTTTATAGATGTATTTATTCACATAGTGACTGTTTCTTAGTTAGGATCTCGACAATACGAAGCAATAGGTTGGTTATTAGTTAATTTTCTATAATTACTAAGTTTTTTTCTATTTTTAGTAGGGTTCCGCCAATTTTTTTTTTCAATATCCATTTTTGACCCTAAAGAAAAAACTAACGAGTCACACACTAAGCATAGCAATTATATTAAAAGATTTATCAATTTTCATTAAATCTTATAGAAAGAGGTATAATTTCTTCTTTTTTTAGGGATTTTTGGAAAAATAAGGTTCTTGTCTTTTTTATTCTATCACTGGGTAGAATGGGAAGGCATGGTTAGTTATTCTTCTTCTACGAATATCCAAATTTTTACACCTAATACTCCATAGATAGTTCGAATTGGATAGCAGCAATAATCAATTTTAGCGCGAATTGTTTGGAGGGGCAGTCTGCCCTTTTTGATGCATTCGGCACGTGCAATTTCTTTTCCTGCTAGACGACCTGCGATTTGGATTTTAACTCCCTTTATATCTGCTTTTTTAGTTAATTCAATGGCTTTTTTCATTGCTTTTCGGAATGAAACTCTATTTTTTAATTGGAAAGCTATATATTCTGCAAGAATATTAGGTTGTCTATAAGGTTCTTTAACCTTTTCGATAGCAATATTAAGTCTCTGGTTTACAGAATTAACTTCCTTTTGTAGATCTTTCTCTAATTCCTCGATTGCTCCCTTTTTCTTTAATAAATTGGGGAATCCAATATGGATTATGACGTGGATTGTATCGATTTCTTTTTGAATTTCTATATGTGTGATTACTTCAGAACTTGAGTCTGATTCTATTTTTCTATTAGAACCTTTTTTCCTATTCTTTTGTATATAGTTCTTGATACAATCCCTTATTTTTTTATCTTCCTGTAGACCTTCAGAATAATTTTTTGGTTGTGCGAACCAAAAGGAATGGTGATTTTGGGTTGTACCAAGTCTGAAACCGAGTGGATTTATTTTTTGTCCCATATTTTTCTATTCTATTTCTTTTTTTTACTGGGAATCGAAATCTTAGATTTATCTAAAGATTATTTGGATTTCTTTACTATATTTAGTACAATTGTTATATGACACATGGTTTTTTTTAGAGAATAACTACGTCCTCGAGCTCGAGGTCTGAATTTTTTCATAATAGTACTCCTACTGACTTCGGCTTTAGTGATGAATAAACTTGCTTTGTCGAAATCCCTATAATGAGCAGCATTTGCTGCTGCCGAATAAACCAACTTTAAGATGGGATAAGATGCTCGATAAGGCATGAGGTTCAATATCATAACGGTTTCCTCGTAGTAACGCCAGCGAATCTCATCAAGAACTCTTTGCGCTTTGAAAACCGACATATGTATGTGTTTTTGTGCTTTGAAAACCCGTTCGAATTTAAGTAGACGATCGGTTGGAACTTTTCTTGCGAGTTTTCTTAGACTGTTCTTCTTCTTCTTTATCCTAGGGGTATACTTTACCAATTTGAAACTTGTCATAAATAAGGTTATTACCCGCCTACCTTTACTTTATTTGAATTTGAATCCTATCAATTTTGTTTATTCTGAATCTTTCTCTTCTGAATTCAGTTAACGACGAGATTTAGTATCCTTTCTTGCACTTTCATAACTCGTGAAATGCCGAGTAGGCACGAATTCCCCCAATTTGCGACCTACCATAGGATTTGTTATGTAAATAGGTATATGTTCCTTTCCATTATGAATCGCGATTGTATGGCCAACCATTGCGGGTAGAATGCTAGATGCCCGGGACCACGTTACTATTATTTCTTTCTCCTCCTTCATATTGACCTTTTCCATTTTTGCCAATAAATGACGAGCTACAAAAGGATTCGTTTTTTTTCGTGTCACAGCTGATTACTCCTTTTTTCATTTTAAAGAGTGGCATCCTATGTCCACTATCTCGATCGAGGTATGTAGGTCAGAATAAATAGAATAATGATGAATGGAAAAAAGAGAAAATCCTTTAGCTGGATAAGGGGCGGATGTAGCCAAGTGGATCAAGGCAGTGGATTGTGAATCCACCATGCGCGGGTTCAATTCCCGTCGTTCGCCCATCGCATTATTGCAAATTCCAAAAATGCAATTTTCCATATTCCTAGTTACGTATTTACTTACGGCGACGAAGAATAAAACTATCACTATATTTTTTCCTTTTCCTAGTTCTTCTTCCAAGCGCAGGATAACCCCAAGGGGTTGTGGGTTTTTTTCTACCAATAGGGGCTTTCCCTTCACCGCCCCCATGGGGGTGGTCCACAGGGTTCATAACTACCCCTCTTACTACGGGACGTTTACCTAGCCAACACTTAGATCCGGCTCTACCCAAACTTTTTTGGTTCACCCCAACATTACCCACTTGTCCGACTGTTGCTAAGCAGTTTTGGGATACCAAACGGACCTCCCCAGATGGTAATCTTAAAGTGGCCAATTTACCCTCTTTTGCAATCAGTTTCGCTACAGCACCTGCTGCTCTAGCTAATTGCCCACCCCTTCCACGTGTGATTTCTATGTTATGTATGGCCGTGCCTAAAGGCATATCGGTTGAAGTAGATTCTTCTTTTTTCTCAAAAAACCCCTTCCCAAACTGTACAAGCTTCTTCCAAAGCATACGGCTTTCTAGATGTATATGACGATCTCTAGACAGATGGATCTTATATGAATCGTATGATGAAGTACCACATGAGTGGATATATAGAAAAGGAATCCAAATCCGCCGAATCGCTCATGTTATGATCTTCTACATCCTAGGTCTCCGCGTTCCGTCATCTGGCTTATGTTCTTCATGTAGCATTCAGATCGAATGACTCTATGAAATTACGTCGATACTTCCACATATTATGGGTAACGTAGGAGACATCCCTATTTTCACCCGGGGGTCTTAATTACCACTGCTTAGCTTTCAATTCGCCTCTGACCATCAAATTAAATGTGAATAACCCGTCCTCCTCTCTTTGAAACAAGGGGCGCTTCCGGTTCTGTGCGTGCTTCAAACAATTTTGCCTTCTCCATATTACCATATCTCTAGAGTCAATAATTTTCTATGAGGAACTACTGAACTCAATCACTTGCTGCCGTTACTCAACAGTTTTCTGTTGAGGTCTATCCCGTAGAGGTAGTCAAATTGGATCAGTGATCGATTTCTAGGTTTCGTCGTAAACCTAATTGGTTACTTCCAATTACGTAAATCAATAGTTCAAACCGCACTCAAAGGTAGGGCATTTCCCATTGATATAGGAACTTTTGTACCAGAAACAATAGTATCTCCAATTATAGCCCCTCTGGGATGTAAAATATATCTCTTCTCACCATCCCCATAGTGTATGAGACAAATGTATGCATTTCGATTAGGGTCGTATTCTATGGTTACGATTCTACCAGATATGTCTTTTTGATTCCGTCGAAAATCGATTTTACGGTATAGGCGCTTATGACCTCCCCCTCTATGCCTTGCGGTAATGATTCCTCTGGCATTACGACCTTTACCACAACGGTGCCGTCCATGGATCAATTTATTTCGTGGATTGGATTTCACTTGCCTGTCTACGGTTCCCTTGCGTGTGCTCGGGATAGGTGTTTTGTATAAATGTTTCGCCGTATTATTAAGTATTCTCCTTTAGTTCGTTTCTCTATCTAGAAGTGGAATAGAATAACCCGGTTGAAGGGTAATGATCATACGTCTGTAATGCATTGTATGTCTCAGAATAGGTCGCATTCTTCTACCCTTTCCGGGTAGTCGATGGCTATTCACAGCTACTACCTTAACACCAAAGAAGAGTTCGACCCAATGCTTTATTTCTGTCTTAGTGAATCCCGATTCGACATTAAAAGTATATTGATTCTTTCCCAATAAACGAAGACTCTTTTCTGTAAATACTGCGTATTTGATTCCATCCATAAATCGACTTTCCCTCCTATGCTCTGAGTTCCAGTATCGATAAGAATTCGAGTTCTTATTGTTCTTATGTTATGGTATGAATATACCATACCAATTCGTTATGTATGGATGATGGATGAGATTCCATGGATAGAGAGCCAGTTCCAATAGACTTATGGAACGTTCCCGTTCGCGTGCATCCAGCAGGAATTGAACCCGCAAATTTACCAATTATGAGTTGGGCGCTTTAACCATTCAGCCATGGATGCTTAACAGGGATCATCGTACATCGTAAATAACCAATTTTCATATAGAAAGACATATCATAGAAAAATGAAATCCAAAATATTCGGAGATGGCAAATATTCGGAGATGACTATGAAAACACCTCTCCGGATCCTCGAATTGAAAGAGAGATTGAGAGGGATCAAGAATCCTAATTCTCGCTATTTTGAATGGATCCAATTCTATTGAGTCTGACCCATAGTGATCATTTCTCTTTAGCAAAGAATGACCTTGGTTATCAAAGGATTGAACAACCGGGATCCATTTACTTATGATACCTAGTTGACATTGCTAACAAGGATCTAATGAATTATGAGTTTAATAGATCCTCTTTAGCAGAAAGACGTATATTCCTTGCTCATTATCAGACAATCACTTATTCCCAAACCTCGTGTGGGGCTAATCGTTTTCATTTACCATCTCATGGAAAACCCTTTTCGTTCCGCTTAGCCCTATCGGGTATTTTAGTGATAGGTTCTATAGGAACTGGACGATCCTATTTGGTCAAATACCTAACGAAAAATTCCTATTTTCCTTTCGTTAAGGTACGAGGGCTTCTTATTCCACAAGAACGAAAGCACCTTTTCATTCTTTCATATACTAGGGGTTTTTACTTGGAAAAGACAATGTTCCATACTAAAGGATTCGGGTCCATAACCACGAGTTCCAGTGCACTAGATCTTGTAGCACTTAGCAACGAGGCCCTATCCATTAGTATTCCACATAAGAAATCCATTATGGAAACTAATACAATTAGATTAGCTCTTCATAGACAAACTTGGGGTTTGCGAGCCAAGATAAGACCGGCTCGGGATCATGGGACCCTTTTCTATCAGATAGGAGGGGATCTTGTACAAAATAGACTTCTAAGTAATAACCCCATAGATCCTATATCTATCTATATAAAGAGGCAATCGTGTCAGGAAGCGGCTTTTTCTTTGGCCAAACGGTACTTCGAACTTGGAACGAGCATGAAGAGATTAACGAGACTTCTTTCTCTTTTGAGTTTTTCTGGCGGACCGGTCGCGCAAGATCTTTGGTCTTCCCCCGGAACCGATGAAAAAGTGGGTCGCTTCTTATGGACTCGCTCGGAATGATTCTTCTCTATCTATAGTTCATGGCCTATTAGAAGTAGAAGGTGCTCTGGTGCAATCCTTACCGACAGAAAAAGATTGCAGTCGGGTTGATCGAATGCCATTACTTCGTCGGTCCGAACCAAGGAATCCATTAGAAATGTTTTGAAATGGATATTGTTCTCTCTTTGATTAGGGATTGCTATATGAAAAGAAGTGGAGTTTGAAAAAGGGAACGGAATGGTCAAACCGGAACTGCTAGAGGAACGAATTTTCAATAGCATAACTTGGGCTCCTAGAATATGGGGCCCTTGGGACAATCTATTTGATTGCAGGGACAGGTACGCTGAATATGACTGGGGATTTTCCTATGGGTATTGGAGCGGGTCCAAGCAGATTAAAGAGGATGAGTTGACTGCTATTTATTCGAATTATTTCTGGTATATTTATCATAAAAAGGAGGAGGTGCAAGAGACTGATTCGGACTTCTTGCAGAGTGGAACAATGCAGTACCAGACACGAGATATATCTTTCAAAGAAGAAGGCTTTTTTCGAATAAGCCAATTGATTTGGGACCCTTCGGATCCATTCTTTTTCCTATTCAAAGATCAGGCCTTTGTCTCTGTGTTTTCACGTGGAGAATTCTTTGCAGATGAAGATGAAGAGATGGCAAAGCGGCTTAGTACCAGTACCTGGAGCCTCCTAAACATACGGCTAGCAACTGGTTCACCAGGAGTACGCAAGAAAGGCAAAAGCACTACGAATTATTGATTTAGGAATGGGAATGGGCTAGAACCCTGGGTTCTTCCTTATATAATTAATGGTCTTTTCATTCTAATACTCTATCCGAGAGTTCTCAGTATTTAGCAAAGCTGTTCCTATCTAACGGAAGGCTCCTGGATCAAATGACAAAGACATTGTTTGTGGAGAAAGAGGTGGCTTTTCCCGGATGAAATGAAACATTTGATTTGTGTAACAGGAGAAAGATTTCCCACTCCTTAGCCGTAAAGATATGTGGCCATGAAAAAGGGAGGGGATTCAGTGGAACAGGATTGGCCGGGCGGTAGAGTCGTGGAAACACTTGTTGATTCCTATTTTGGACCCTAGCTCCATGGAACAATATGCTACTGCGGAAACATGGAAGAATTGCAATCTTAGATCAAAACACTATGTATGATGATATGAACTGCCTAAATAAGAATTCTTGAGCGTCGAACAACCTGAGTACTAACTACATCAAACAATTTGCATTAATGAAACTGTGTAAATCCACCGGATAATCAAAAATACGCATGTCTGATGAAATGGTTGTTGCTATCTGCTTCCATAACGAATCCTTGGTTTAACTGAATAAGTAAAGAAAATCGGCCCTTTCTCTTCGTCTCAGATCGATGGATCTTCTCGATTGGAAGATCTCCCATATGGATAATACACATTCCAGTTGACCGAGCCTAATGCTAATTGTTTTGTTCCGAAGCAAAGATATCCGCGGAGGCCGGTTCGTTCGTCCTATTCTGATATTCAGGACCAAGAGGTCCTGGATTCTCTTTCGGATAGGCCCTGAAAGGAGAAGAGAAGCTGAAATGCCAACGGACCCCTGTCTATTCTCTAATTCACCCGATCCGATAGTACCCGTTTTTGGAACGTCCAGTGCCAAAGTCACTGAATGGGTAAAATCCAATCCCTTTGACAAATCGGGTGTCATATTAGATATCATATTCTATATATATAGAAATATCATAGAATAGACATATAGAATTTTTGGTTGGGAAATTCGAATGAATCATTGAGTGAAAAAGGAGCAAAGAATGACAAAAGATGAGACTCTACTAGTCTTCACTCTTGTGGTTTCCTCGGTTTCTGTTTTCTTATTCGGGATCTTGCTTTTCATGGTTCTCATCTCTGCAACTCGCGATTTTCGCGAGAGAACCAAATCCAAGTTGGTGAAGATCATGATTTGGGCTGGCATAGTAGTTATGACCTTTTCAATTGCGGTTCGAATCTATCCGATCTTTATCTTTTTGCTCAAAGAACGAATAAAACCCCTTGTAGAAGCCCTTTATGATAAGCTTCCCTGGATCTGGGAAG